TCTGATTAGAGCGGAAAGGGCCCGCTAAGTTCTTACTCTTATAACGAGACTTTGATCTATTCCATAACCTACAAATTGGTTAGTTATCCAGTCAGCATAATCAAAATATTCTATTTGTTTTGTAGAAATGACAAAAAGGATCCTTTGCTCTGATGTTTCAAACCACTCTATTCTTTTGTTTCTTAATGATGTTTGTGAACAATTGAATCTAGCGGTTGATTCATAGTTCCTGCCCTTCCCCCAAAATATTAACTGGAAGCAAGAAGAAAGAACGAATCAATCGATTTTATCTATAATCCAAAATAATAATTATATTGATTTCTAGGGATGAGACATCCTGCAAATCATTTCTAGACTAAACTAATAGAACCTTAATCAAAACTACTCTAAAAATAAAATAAAAACTCAGATCATATATCTGATCATATAATAAATAAAGATTTGGATATTCGTAAAAATCAAATCTGCCTTTCAACCGGAACAGTCTTTTTTGTTTGAATAATTTCTCTAAGTTAGAAGTTTAACTTATATTGAATAAGTGAAGAATATTGAATAAGTGAATAAATTCTATTTGCTCAATAACTTATTCACCCATAATCCTTTTTTTCCCTTTGTTTGTCCACTACTTCTTATGAATCTAAACAAAGGAGTTCCGATAGACCCGGAAAAGAAGGAAAGGAATAGTAATCTTTGATGAACAGGAAAAAAAATAATTATTATTTTGATACAAGACGACACAAGAAAAAGGGTGAAAATTCCTTTTTCTTGTGTCGTCTTGTGTCGAATAGAAGATTAGGAAGACTAGCAATCCTTCCTAAAAGTATTTGTTCCTTTCATTTTTCCCATCCTTGCCTTGTATTCTCTTCTTTTGTATTTGTTTGTATGCCTATTGTTTATTACTAAAATGTAATACAAGTAATGAATTCCAGGCGTCCTGCAAAACAAAAAGAGTATAAACAAAGCAAGCAAAAGGATTTACAGAATTTTTTGATCATACATAATTGTATCGATGGACAAAAAATCGGCACTTTTTACCAACTTTATGTTAAGGAATCTCTGGACCTAAAAATTCATTTCGTACAATTGAACTTTTTCAAACTGTTTCTTTTTAAGAACCAAAAAAACTTGTGCCAAAATAACAGATGCGAAGAAGAACAAAAGGCCTTGGACACGTAATGGATCTTGAAGCACTATTTCTGCATCTCCCTGACCAAACCCTCCTACATTGGGATTGCTTGTTAATGGTTGATCAAGCTTGATGGATTCACCCTCTGAAACAAGAAGTTCTGGCCCTGGAGGTATAATATCAACCACTTGACGTCCATCCGATGCATCAACTATGGTTATTTCATATCCTCCCTTTTCTTTACGTACTATTTTGCTTACTATACCTGTTGATGTAGCATTATAGACTGTATTGTTACTCTTGCTACCATCAGGATAAATCTGACCCCTTCCTCTGTTCCCACCCACATATATGGGATATTTTAAGAAGTGAACGTCTTTCTTCGTAGCTGGGTCGGGGGAAAGAATGGGAAAGACGATTTCACTATATTTCTGACCCGGAACAGGACCTATCACAAGAATATTTTGTTTGTTGGGACGATAACTCTGAAAAGACAGATTTCCTATCTTTTCTTTCAACTCAGGAGAAATACGATCGGGGGGGGCTAATTGGAATCCCTCGGGTAAAATAAGAACAGCACCCACATTCAAACCCCCTTTTTTACCATTAGCAAGAACTTGTTTCAGTTGCGTATCATAAGGAATTCGAACAACTGCTTCAAATACAGTATCAGGAAGCACAGCTTGTGGAACTTCAATATCCACGGGCTTATTAGCTAAATGGCAATTAGCACATACAATTCGTCCAGTTGCTTCTCGTGGGTTTTCATAACCCTGCTGCGCAAAAATGGGATATGCATTTGAAATGGATGCTCGAGTTATTACATATATCATGATCGATACAGAAATGGATCGAGTCATCTGTTCCTTTACCCAAGAAAAAGTATTTCTATTTTGCATGTCCAATCATAGATCTCGGAATTTCTACAATAAATTAGATAGGGAACTAGTAAAGTTCCCTATGCACGAGTCTGTCATTGTACTGGAATATAGGACGAATACCTTGAACCGGCAGAAATAAAATATAAAGAATTAAGTAAGATTCAAAATGCTTTCTTTATAAAATAAAGGAAGAAAGATTCTGATTTATTTGATTGATATCAGGAGACCAAATGAGTTCTTCATTCATTCATTGAATGATAAATGACTACAAGCGAAGGAGATACACGATTTAAATAATGGAAAATCCAATATTTCACAATTGTATCTAGAATAACTGGAAAAGTGGAAACAAGACCAGATATAATTTGATCGTTATGAGCCAATCCAAAATCGTTGTAGAACGAACCGATTATTAGTTCCCAACCATGAGTCGAGTGAAATCCAATCCATAAATCAGTAACTAAAAGAATCGAAAAAGCTTTTATTGTGTCACTTAAGTTATAGAGGAATTCCTGAACCCAAGAATTAAGAATGACAAGTTCCTCATTACCCAAAATAAAATAACCACTTAGAATAGCGAAAGAGATTATATTTGTCGAGAAATGAAAAATGATATGGAGATGATATTCATTGTGTGTTTTGACCAATTGTATCGTTTCCTTGTGTATTCCTATACGAAGTTTTTGTATATGTGTCTCCGGGTACTCCTTTATCATTTCGTCCAACAGAAAGAGTTCTTCTAATTCTATGAATCTTTCTAGAACGTTTTTCTCTTGAATATCATTCAAGAGAGTTTCGGATTGCCCGGTATTCCACCAATTAGTAACCCAAAGTTCCAGACATTTATTAAATGAGAGAGAGACCCACCAGGGCAAAAATACTATAGATACAAGATATGGGAAAGAAGGCAATGCTTTCTTTTTTTTTTCATTTTTTATCTGTGAATTGAATTGTTAATGAACCTGCTTCATTCGTTGACTCTATATGATATTTCTCTGAAGCACGAGTTCTATAACAAGGTATTGAACCTATGGGTCTATTCATTCCAATTTTTGTGTAAAAATTGAGTTTAGTTCTTGGATCTAGAAGGAATATAGAAATGGGATAAGGGTCCGTCCTTTTCGGATAAAAATGCAAAATCAATATTATTCCCAGATATCTCAATTGGGCAAATTCGAAGCAATTTCATCTTCATTTGTTCCTTTCTATGAATACTCAAAAACCCACTTAAAATAACGAATCGGATTTCGAAACGAAAACCCCCCTCTCAGTTAATTATTTCGAAATGTTTCACCGTCTAGCCACAACCAAGGAAAAAAGGGTATCATCAAAATTTTGGGCCTAAAAAGATGAGATGAATTCCGTATTACGAAATACATGTTCGGATATATTTGATGAATCCCTACTTATTAGATTAGCCTTTTTTCTAGTAGAAATTTTATAGTATAAAAGAAGTGAGTTGGGATCCATACGCATACGAAATACTTTTGGTATACAAATGGTATACAAAAATTTATTCTTTTCTTAATTCTTAATTATAGTATAGTTTATTATAGTTATTCCATATATGCCCTCCTGCTTTTTTGTTTTATTCTATGGGAGTCGCCACGACAAAGGAAGGAGGAAATAGAATAATCTAACATGTTTTGTTCGAATGAACATTCCAAAAAGACTTCAATTGTATTAAAAAAGGAATTAGCAAGTTCCTTCCCCCATGCCGAGAAAACATTTATTCTTTATTGTGTTCAATTCATTTCAAAATACTTCAATTGGTACGCGCAAGAAATAGGCCAATTCGGCAGCTTTTTGTTCAATTTCTCGTGGAGTAAAATTCTCATCAGTACGAGTCAAGGGAATGGCCCCTTGACCTCTGATTTCCATATAAAGGACACGACGAGGATAAAGACCCTCTTTAACCTCAATTCTGATTGATTGGATATCTCTCATAAGGAAGCGAAGGAAGATGCGACGATTTATTCCAGGAAATCCCCAACGAAAAATGCACACAATTCCTTCTTTTCTATCGAATCGGTCATAACCACTACCTACATTCCACAAAATTGTGCACCACAAATAGGAGCTAACGAATAGACCTGCGATCCCGTAAAAAGACATCACGATTCCTTGTGGAAAAAAAAGAATTTGCTGAGATGGAAATACAGATATCAAATTCCTACCAAGATAACTGGAAGTTCCAACCGCTAAGAATCCTAGTGAACCTAAAAAAAGGATACAGGCCCAGCAAAAATTACTTGTTTTTCGAGACCCCCTTATAAGTTCTATCCATATATGTTCTGATCGCCAATTCATACTATACTAGATCCAGTTGCATTCGATTGCAATTGAGAGAATAACCCAAATTTGACTTTACCTTTCTTGATCCCGAAGTAACTTTCATCAACTAGCACTATTCTGATGTGGAGTAATTGGTTAGATACATTGACTTTCTATTAAAAATATTTACTGATCCGTTTTTAACCAGCTATACCCTGCATATATATACATGCATTTATGCAGATATCATGTATCCGCATGCATAACAGTTCTTTCATTTGTGTGTGGAAAGAGCCACATATCGTACCATATTGCACTAAATAAATATCTGTATTATGATACAGTGTTGAAATAAATTGATAAGATTTGGTCCCATTGGATCTAGACAATCTTATTTTTTTGGACATGAAGAGATAAAGAAGCCATTGCAATTGCCGGAAATACTAGGCCCACTAAAGGCACAAAAATAGAGGGTAAGTTGAGATCTGTCATAGAATGGGTGCCTCGATTTAATATTTGTATCTATTAGAAAGATATCTTATGATATGATAAGTATATCTATTATAAGTAATATTAAGTAATATTGACTATTGTATTTTATATAATATAATATGAAGTTTGAATAATAATATTCAAAAATAATATAATACTACTAAGTATATATAAACAATTAAGTATATATAAATATATAATTTCTAATAAATATATAATTTCTAAATAATATATTTATATTATTTAGAAATTATAAATATAAAAATAATATTAAAAATAATATTTTAATATTAAATTAAAATATTAATAAAATCAAAAAAAAGAAAATCAAAAAAAAGGATAGATAATAAGTGCAAAAATGTAGAACTAAATTAAGTGTACCTATTCATCTTTCTACACAAATATAGATAGGATAATCTTCTTTTACAAATTTTATTATTCTTCTTCTCCCATCCTTATGTTCTTTCTATCTTTCTTTCTAATCTAATAAGGAGTTTCTTATTAAAAAGGAGTTTTCTTATGAAAATGAAGTTCATTATGAATTCGCGACTCTAAATAATACGATCCAACAAACAGGGATTCATAGTAAAAATGCGATAGATATAGAAATTATTTTATTCCATTTCCATATTTGATATTTCTTTTTATTTTGATATTTTTTTTTTTTCATTATTGTCTATCTTAATTAATACGTAAGATAGCCAGATAAAATTCTTTTTATTTCCCCAAATTCGAATTCCTCGGAAAGAGAAATTCACTTTTTTATTTTATCCTGTTGATAGAGGTTCATAATACCTAATCATGAATAGGGGTAAGATAAAAAATAGATCTGGATCTGGAAGAAAAAAAATTATCCGAAACTTCTGACTCTTACTAGAAAGTGTAACTTATATCACCAAAGAACATTTTTCTTAGTTTTTTTTATTACGATGAACTAAATACTTGTTCGCTACAAATAAAATAACTGAATCTAGTGCTATACTTTAATTTTTGGAATTTTGATTCAAGGGAAAGAAACCATGGAGCTGAAATAACTCACTTAGAACACCTTTTAAAGGATTACGTGGTACGATTGGGTCGAATAAGCCTTTATGGAATAAATACTCAGCCGCTTGTGAACCATCGGGTACTGTCTTATTCAATGTTTGTTCAATTACTCTTTTACCCGCAAATGCAATGTACGCATTAGGTTCAGCAATAATGATATCTCCCAACATACCAAAACTGGCTGTTACTCCACCGGTTGTAGGAGATGTAAGGACTGATACATAGAATAACTTTTTAGTGGATTGGTAATCATATGAAGCAGAAGATATTTTAGCCATTTGCATCAAGCTCAAACTTCCTTCTTGCATGCGTGCTCCTCCAGAAGCACACACAATAATGACAGGTAGAGATCGATTAGTAGCATACTCAATCAAACGAGTGATTTTCTCACCTACTACAGATCCCATACTACCTCCCATGAACTGAAAATCCATAACCCCAATTGCTATGGGAATACCGTTTAGTTGACCTATGCCTGTTTGAACAGCTTCAGTAAAACCTGTCTTTCTTTGATAAGAATCGATACGATCTTTATAAGGTTCCTCTTCTGAATGAAATTGAATGGGGTCCATAGAAACCATATCTTCATCCATAGGATCCCAAGTGCCCGAATCAATCGAAAGTTCGATTCTATCTGAACTACTCATTTTCAAATGATATCCACACTGTTCACAAATATTCATTTTTGACCTAAGAAGTTTTTTATAATTTAATCCATAACAATTTTCGCATTGAACCCATAAATGTCTGTATTTTTTATTTATATCGAAATCATTAGATCTTCCTCTTATATTGAAATCACTGCCATTATTACGAGTTCTTATACTAAAACTTCCGCTTTCACTACCACTTACATTTTCAGTACAAATGAAACTATAAATGTAACTGTCACTGTAATTGTCAGTACCACCTGAAATGGAACTATTAATACTGACTTCAAAACGAAGATAACTATTAATGCAACTATTAATGTGATTAGTCCAACTAGATTGAGTATCATACATGTAATGATAATAGTAGTGATTGTTTCTCTTAGACCCCCTATTCAAAAAACTAGAAAAAAAACCTTCTAATTCACTCAGAAAAGAACTATCATTGTCAATCTCAAAACTATGATTTTCAATATCAAAATATACGGAATAACTGTCACCATTACTATCCCTAACTAAAAAAGTGTCATCAGAGATCAAACTCCAAATATCCCCGATACCAAATAAATAATCAACATTACTGAAACTATAACTAACACTATCACTCCAATTTTTCTCCGTATCATTTAGAAGGGGTTCATCACTTCCACTGGTATGGCCAATAGCATCAAGACTTTCCATTGATTTACTTAAACCATACCTATGTTCTAACTTCTCGTTAGACAACATCGAATTGAACCACCATTTTTCCATAGAATCTTCCTGCCCCCTATTTGATGAAAATACAATAGATGAATAGTCATTCGATGAATAATTATTTTACTATTTTATTTCCTATCAGAATTAAGCATATGAGGATTAGGATTGTTAACTAATAATAAGTGAGTATTGAAAGAAATGATTCTCTTTTTTTTTGGAATCCGAGATAGCACTTCAATATCTATCTATATAGAAAGATTCTTTTTTTTTCAATTAAAATACAAATTCTCATCGAAAAGAGAAATAGTTTATAAATAAAGAATTCGTTCTC